TAAAAGAACAAGTCAAATAGAAATATTTATCATTCATTAAAAAGAGGCGAATCCTATGATAAATAAAAAAAAGAAAAAGATAGAGCTATACACAGACGTATATACTTTAGGACAACATATACGTATGTCCACTAACAAAGCACGAAGAATAATTGATCAGATTCGTGGACGTTCTTACGAAGAAACAATTATGATACTTGAACTCATGCCTTATCGAGCATCTTATCCCATTTTAAAATTGATTTCTTCTGCAGCAGCAAATGCTAGTCACAATATGGGTTTCAACGAATCCGATTTAATTATTAGTAAAGCCGAGGTTAACAACGGTACTAGTGTGAAAAAATTAAAACCTCAGGCTCGGGGACGGGGTTATCTAATAAAAAAATCGACTTGTCATATAACTATTGTATTAAAAAATCTATCTTTATATAAAGAATATTATAAAGAATATAAAGAATATGGAAATATTTATATAAAAAATAGGAAGATCTTTATATAAAGAATAGGATATAAAGAAGTATGAAGAATCTAACATATTCTTAAAAAAAAAACCAGAGATGGATAAAAAAAAATCCACGGATATGAGATTTGACAATATGTATAGTTAAGTAGTGGGGGATTATGGGACAAAAAATAAATCCACTTGGTTTTAGACTTGGTACAACCCAAAGTCATCATTCTCTTTGGTTTGCACAACCAAAAAATTACTCTGAGGGTCTACAAGAAGATCAAAAAATAAGAAACTCTATCAAGAATTTTGTAAAAAAAAATACAAAAATATCTTCTGGCGTTGAGGGAATTGCACGTATAGAGATTCAAAAACGAATCGATGTGATTCAGGTCATAATATATATGGGATTCCCAAAATTATTAATAGAAAGTAGACCCAAACGAATCGAAGAATTACAGATACATGTACAAAAAGAACTTAATTGTGTAAACCGAAAACTCAATATTGTTATCACAAGAATTTCAAATCCTTATAGGAACCCTAATATCCTTGCCGAATTTATAGCTGGACAATTAAAGAATAGAGTTTCTTTTCGTAAAGCAATGAAAAAAGCTATTGAATTAACTGAACAGGCAGATACAAAAGGAATTCAAGTACAAATTGCGGGACGTCTTGATGGAAAAGAAATTGCACGAGTCGAATGGATTCGAGAAGGTAGGGTTCCTCTGCAAACCATTCGAGCTAAAATTTTTTATTGCTCGTATACAGTTAGAACTATTTATGGGGTATTGGGCATAAAAATTTGGACATTTCTAGACAAGAAATAATAAACCCTTACTTGACTTGGTTTTTCCATTCTATCCATTGCTAGAAGAAAACAAAAAAGAACAAAATCCTTCATTCTTTTTTTTGTTTAATCAAAACAAAAAGAAACAATTCTAATTCTATTAACTATTAAACTATTAACTATTAAATTAAAATAGTCAAATATTAATTTAATAATTTCGAATTTTACACTATAGAATTAATTTAATATTAAGAATTTAACTAGATATGGCTATTTCTAATTCTTCGAATTCTATTTATATAGGGTTGAATAAAATTAAATAAAAAATTGAGTAATATAATTGCTATGCTTAGTGTGTGACTCGTTGGTTTTTTAGAGTCCGGATAAAAAAGAAAAAACGGACTGACCAGAGTATGAACTAATAATTATACAACTAATAACCAACCCATCACTTTGCATTATCTGGATACAAAAAAAGAGTCAAGATATGATATATTAGTCATATCATTGTAGCAATTAAAATCCTTTTTGCACAAACAAAAGAAAACCAATCTGATTATGCTTTAAAAATTAAAATAGAAAATTATGCAGATAAGTGGAAGGGTGAAAGAAAGAAAAAGAATATCAATGATATAAAATTCCAATATGTAAGGTCTATGAGTCATCACATAAAAGCTAATGTAGTAAAGCATCCATACCAATTGATTTAAAATTAAACTAATCTGTTGATAAAACAAAAAATCAAGAGCCTTGATTCACTCCAGACTGAGAAGATTGACTCAAGAACAATTTTTTTTTTTATTTTATTAGAGGCTCCATTGGAAAAATTAAGACCTAAACATTAATTGAGAAGTGATGGGAACGATGTAACCTGTAAATACATAAGATTTTACTGAAAACAAATCTTAATGATTTATTGGGAGGATAGCGAAAAGAAACAGAAGACAATCGATTTATTTTATTATGAGAGATCATGGGTTACCTCTACAAATAAAATAACTATTGAAAGACTAAATATGCAAGAGGAAATATTCGCCCGCGAAGATTTGTTTTATATTCTTTTTGATTGCTAAATTTGATAAATCTGATATCCTAATTCGAATATATAAAAAAATTTGTTACAACCTTATATTATAACAAATAACAAAAACAAGATTATCTAAAATAAACAAATAAAATAGAAAAAATTATTCTAGTTCTAGACATTAATTATAGAGAATTTTTTCTATTTCTATCTAGAACTATTAGATCTAGAACTAGTAGAACTCTAAAATAGAATATAGATTCTAATTTATATATATTAGATAGATACAAATTTTTATTCTACTAATATTCTATTCTACCTAATATCCTATTCGAATAATCTAATAATCTACGATTTATAGATCTAATAAGTAAGAAATAAATTAAAATAAATAGATTTAACTAAATTAAGTGAAATCTCAAAGAATACGATGATTTAATATATTATTTTATTCGTAAAAGACATGGATATTTTTTTTTTAATCATTTCATTCGCGAGGAGCTGGATGAGAAGAAATTCTCATGTCCGGTTCTGTAGTAGAGATGGAATTGAGAAAGAACCATCAACTATAACCCCAAAAGAACCCGATTCCGTAAACAACATCGAGGAAGAATGAAAGGAATAGCTTTTCGAGGAAATCGTATTTGTTTTGGAAAATATGCTCTTCAAGCACTTGAATCTGCTTGGATTACATCTAGACAAATAGAAGCCGGACGACGAGCAATGACACGAAATGCACGCCGCGGTGGAAAAATATGGGTACGTATATTTCCCGACAAACCCATTACTTTAAGACCTACGGAAACACGGATGGGTTCGGGGAAAGGATCTCCCGAATATTGGGTAGCTGTCGTTAAACCGGGTAGAATACTTTATGAAATGGGCGGAGTAGCAGAAAATATCGCAAAAAAGTCTATGTCAATAGCAGCATCAAAAATGCCTATACGAACTCAATTCCTTATTTCAAAATAGGAATATAGAACCAAAGGAAAAAGACCTTTTGTATACTAAAAAAAAAGTGGAAGTTTCTTTTTTTGTTTTGGACAAACAATATATCTTTTTTTTTCCTTTGCATTTAAATAACAAAAAAAAAAAAAAAAAATGATATGATCCAATCTCAGACCCATTTGAATGTAGCAGATAACAGCGGAGCCCGAGAATTGATGTGTATTCGAATCATAGGGACTAGTAATCGCCGATATGCTCATATCGGTGACGTTATTGTTGCTGTTATCAAGGAAGCAGCACCAAATTCACCTCTAGAAAGATCAGAAGTAATCAGAGCTGTAATTGTACGTACTTGTAAAGAACTTAAACGTAATAACGGTATAATAATAAGATACGATGACAATGCTGCAGTTGTCATTGATCAAGAGGGAAATCCAAAAGGAACTCGAATTTTTGGTGCAATTGCCCGGGAATTGAGACAATTAAATTTTACTAAAATTGTTTCATTAGCACCTGAGGTCTTATAAGATAAAAAATTAGACGATATAAGATAGAAAATTTCAGATTAAGAGGAGACCATGATATAGTTATAGTATTTAGTATTATAGTTATAGTATTTTAATTAGTTGAATAAAAACGAAATAGAATTAATCAAATCAAATTAATTAGTAAATTGTGTTTCACGCATATACCTTTAATTAAATAATAAGAAAATGAAAATTCAGAGATTAAATAAAATAATTAATTAACAAATAAAATAATTAATTAACAAAAACCAAGAGTATGTTGATTATATCAAAACTAGCGAAAAATAATAATTTTAGTTTATCATGGGTAGGGATCCTATTGCTGAGATAATAACCTCTATACGAAATGCTGACATGAATAGAAAAAGAATCGTTCGAATAGCAGCTACTAACATCACCGAAAACATTATTAAAATACTCTTACGAGAGGGTTTTATTGAAAATGTAAGGAAACATCGGGAAGAAAACAAAAAATTTTTGGTTTTAATCCTACGCCATAGAAGGAAGAAGAAAGGACCATATAGAACTAGTCTAAATTTAAAACGAATCAGCCGACCAGGTTTACGAATTTATTCTAACTATCAAAAAATTCCTAGAATTTTGGGTGGGATGGGCATTGTAATTCTTTCTACTTCTCGAGGTATAATGACAGACCGGGAAGCTCGACTCGAAAGAATTGGAGGAGAAATCTTGTGTTATATATGGTAATCTTTTTAATATCCGAATTCGACCCAGACTTCTTATTTATTTGTTAAAAAAAGAGATTTAAAGAATAGGTTTCTAATACCATTCCTCTCGATTCCTCTTACATTAGTTAATACTTCAAGAGGATTTGCGATGGGATGAAAGAACAAAAATGAATTTTGGAAAGTTTAATTACTAAATCTGAATCACTTTTTAAATTTCAATAATATGTTCCAAGTTCGTTTAGATAATCAAGATCTGGTTTTAGGTTATCTTTTAGCCAAGATAATTTTTTTTACGTATACTACCACCACGAGATAGTATCAAAGTACGTATAATTCGATCCGAGCACGTCTAATTTATAGACTCCATAAAAAAATTTCAATGATTAGGCAATTTTTTCTTTCAACTTTAAAAGCCCTTTCGCCTTTCGTAGGAATAGAATTTAAGATTTAAAAATTTAAAGAAACTTAGTTTCTTCAAAAAAAAATTATGTATATTCAAAAATTAAGGGATGACAAATATGAAAATAAGAGCTTCTGTTCGTAAAATTTGTGAAAAATGTCGACTGATACGTAG